ATTTTTGTTTAAATTTTTAGCATTGAGAAAATTTTTACAAATTTTAATCGAATTTTTTAGGCCATTAAAAAACGGATAAAAAAAGTTTTTAAGGGCATGTATATATATAAAAAAAAAATTGCCCCGGTGATTAACGCACACTTCAACTTGTTAATTGGCACGTTCTTGAGTCCTCCTTGGTTTAGGGGTTTGACAAGGATAACAGGAATTCCTGAGCGTAGGGGGTAGGGGGGTTTGTCGCGCGTAAGCCAGAAGGGGGGCATATATATAGGGGTAAGTTGAATAAGGAATATATTATGCACTTGAGATACAAGTATGTGATTCTTAAGTTATGTCATTCAATAATTAACCTAGTTTATTTATTCCAGGGAAAAAATGTTCAACCTTGATTATATTGTTGTGCCTGCACTCTGATATGCAAAGTGAAAGGAAACCAGAAAAAAATACCCTATGCCTATAAAAGAACGCCCGGCATGTTGGGTAACGCGTAATATGAACTACACAAGTAGCCGGATGCAAGGAGGAGATGTGAAGGGTGGGTCTACACCGACTGTCCATGAGATGTTTCACCAGATACAAGGAATAATTCAGTTGGGCCACCCCCACTGTTTGTGTCCCTGATTCTATCATTAATAATATGCCTTACTGTAAACCAGTAGGTGGTCTCTTACTACATTAATCTTGTCGATATAAATGTTAGTTGGGTCCACCAGAGGAAATATTGGCTGTGGATTTGTTAGTTAAGTCCTCCATAACCTTAGACGAAAGATAAACCATAGGGGATCTAAATGATAGTGCTTTTGAATTACAATTTTTAGTACTTGCTTTTAGGTTAAAATAAATGAATGGTGATAATACATAAATATGTGAACAGCTCTAAATAATTTTATGGGGATAATACATATGTATGTAATTTAGGTTAAAATAAGCCTATGGTGTTAATACATACAGGTAATATATGTACTAAAAATGTATTATATGTGAATATGATGTACTAATCATATATGGTTACTACCAGAAGATAGTTTAATTTAGAATCCTGGCTTTGGGAGCCAGGGGTGGGAGTTAAAATCTCCTTTTTCTGGGCGCTAGGAGGGGGTTTAACCCTCGATCTTCGGATTACAAGACCGATGCTTTTAGAACTAAGCTACTAGGGCAAGCTCATTTCAATACTTTATTTTCTCATCATCCAGCTAATGGTGTCAGGATAAGGAAGAGTGCAAAATATAGGACTGATGCAATTTGTCCAATAATAATAAATGGATGTTCGACAGGTATGCCCCCAATTCATGTCAGGATAACTATGTCTGCCACTAAGGTTCAGAATAAAAATTGAGTGATTGGACGATAGGTTAGTCCTCGTTGTTTTGACGTATGGAGGATTGGGACCACCATAAGTACAAGAATAGAAAATAATAGTGCAAGGACCCCCCCTAATTTGTTTGGGATAGAGCGCAGGATGGCGTAGGCAAATAGGAAGTATCACTCTGGCTTAATGTGTGGAGGGGTGACAAGGGGGTTGGCGGGAGTGAAGTTTTCTGGGTCACCTAGTAGGTTGGGTGAAAATAATGCTAGAGATGTTAATGCTATTAGTATGAGAACAAATCCTAATAGATCTTTATAAGAGAAGTAGGGGTGGAAGGAAATTTTGTCGGCGTCAGAATTTAGGCCGGCGGGGTTGTTTGATCCTGTTTCGTGAAGGAATAGGAGGTGGAGGACGGTTGCTGCGGCGATTACAAATGGGAATAGGAAGTGAAAGGCGAAAAATCGGGTTAGTGTCGCGTTGTCTACCGAGAATCCTCCTCAAATTCACTGAACTAGGGCGTCTCCCATATAGGGCACTGCTGAAAGCAGATTAGTAATGACTGTGGCCCCTCAAAATGATATTTGGCCTCAGGGCAGGACGTAGCCTACGAAGGCGGTTATTATTACGAGGAGAAGTAGGACAACACCAATGTTTCAGGTCTCTTTGTATAGATAGGACCCGTAGTATAAGCCTCGGGCAATGTGCATATAAATGCAGATGAAGAAGAACGATGCGCCGTTGGCGTGTAAATTACGAATAAGTCAGCCATAGTTTACATCACGGCAGATGTGGTTGACTGAGGAAAATGCGGTTGAAATGTCTGAGGTGTAGTGTATGGCCAGAAATAGACCTGTTAAAATTTGGGAAATTAAACAAAGTCCCAAAAGAGACCCGAAATTTCACCAAATTGAAATGTTAGAGGGTGTTGGTAGGTCAACTAGCGCATCGTTGGCGATTTTAATGAGCGGGTGGGTCTTGCGTAGGCTTGCCATTAATCGTTCTTGTAGTTGAACTACAACGATGGTTCTTCAAATCATCAGTCTTGGTTAGAATCCGAGCAAGAATTATGACTTATTTTATGTTTTTGATAATAGTAGCACTAATTTTGGGCCTGATCGCGGTTGCCTCTAACCCAACTCCTTATTTTGCTGCTCTGGGGTTAGTAGTGGCAGCGGGTGTTGGGTGTGGAATTTTAATTGGTTCAGGGGGCCCTTTTTTATCATTGGTTTTATTTTTAATTTACTTAGGGGGGATACTTGTAGTGTTTGCTTACTCGGCAGCCTTGGCCGCAGAGCCTTTTCCGGAGGCTTGAGGGAGTCGTTCCGTGTTGCTATATGTTTTGGTATACTCTACTGGTGTTTTTTTAGTGGCTGGTTCTTTTTTGGGGGGATGATATGAGGGGTCGTGAGTAGTAGTTGATGGGCTAAAAGAACTTTGTCTGCTACGGGGGGATATTAGTGGGGTAGCAATGATGTACTCTTTTGGTGGTTCTATGTTAGTGATTTGTGCTTGAGTACTTCTTTTAACATTGCTAGTGGTGTTGGAGCTTACTCGTGGACTAAGTCGGGGGGCGCTTCGGGCGGTTTAAATAGTAGATAGGATTACTCCTAGGAGCAGGGTTAATAAAAAAAGGGTTAAATAGGTTTTGATTATTCCTTGCTGCATGTCGCTAACGATTTTTGATGTTACTATTTGTGTTGTGGCCAGGCCTTTTGGGCCTAATACTTCCAGCCATGTTTGGTCAAGTTTGGTAGCAACCGACTGTCCTATGTTAAGGCTGGTTTTTAGGGGGAAGCGATGAATAGTTATTGTAAAGAACCCAAGTATGACTGAAAAATGGTGAAGGGGTGTTGTAGGGGTAACTTGGATTTGTTTGTTCGTAAAAGCTGTGAGTTCTGCGGCTGCTAAGAATCCAATGATTGTAACCGTAAGGGCTGCAACTTTTAGTGAGAAAGGCATAGTTATGACGGGTGTCTTAAAGGAGAGGAAGTTTGAGGTAATAATAAGTCCTGCAAAAATACTTCCTCAGGCAAGTCGTTTTAGGGGCTTAGTTACGAGAGGATTGTTTTCATTAATTGGGGGGAGGGCCGAAAATCGGGGAGACCCCATAGAAACGAAGTAGATTAGGCGGAAGCTGTAGAGAGCAGTAAATGAGGTAGCAATCAGGGTTAGTGTTAGGGCTCAGGCGTTTAGATTAGAGGTGTTGAGGGCTTCAATGATGGCGTCTTTAGAAAAGAACCCGGCCAGGAATGGTGTCCCTACAAGGGCTAGGCTTCCTACTGTGAGGCAGGCCGTGGTTACGGGCATTAACTTCTGTAGGCCCCCTATTTTGCGGATGTCTTGCTCATCGTTTAGGCTATGAATGATTGACCCCGAGCATAAGAATAGTATGGCCTTAAAAAAGGCGTGCGTGCAGATGTGTAAAAATGCGAGTTGCGGCTGGTTTAGGCCAATTGCAACTATCATTAGGCCTAGCTGGCTTGATGTTGAAAATGCTACAATTTTTTTGACGTCATTTTGTGTTAGAGCACAGGTGGCTGTAAATAGGGCGGTTAGTGCGCCTAGGCATAGGCACAGGGTTAAGGCTAGCTCGCTTTGTTCAATGAGGGGGTGGAGTCGGATTAATAGAAAAATTCCTGCTACAACTATTGTGCTAGAGTGTAGTAGGGCAGAGACTGGTGTGGGGCCCTCCATGGCAGCGGGGAGCCATGGATGTAGACCAAATTGGGCTGACTTTCCAGCTGCTGCTAGAATCAACCCAATTAGGGGAATTGTTACGTCATAGCCTTCTGAGAGGAAAAAAATTTGTTGTATTTCCCATGAGTTAAAATTTATTGCGAGTCAGGCTATGGCTATTACTATGCCGATGTCCCCGACACGGTTATAAGTTACGGCTTGAAGGGCTGCTGTGTTGGCATCTACTCGCCCGTATCACCAGCCAATTAGCAAGAAAGATATAATGCCCACGCCTTCTCATCCGATGAACAGCTGAAATATGTTGTTTGCTGTTACTAGAATAATTATGGCCACTAGGAATAATAGAAGATATTTAAAAAATCGGTCTAGGTTGGGGTCAGAGTGTATGTATCATAGTGTAAACTCTAAAATAGACCAGGTAACGTATAGGGCAATAGGAGTAAAGATAATTGAATAGCGGTCGAATTTAAAACTAATATTTGTGTCAAATATTTGCGTACTTATTCAGTGCCAGGTTGTGGTGACGTTTTCTAAACCTTGGTCTAAAAATAACAGTAGAGGTAGGAGACTTATAGAAAATGAAATGCTAACGGCGGTCTTAGCGTAGGTGCTTGACCATTCTGGGTCCTGTGAGTTGGGGTTTAATGAGGCTATTAGGGGCAGCACAAGAGTTACGAGGACTAATAATAAGGAGGTGGACAGAGTTACGGTTATTGAACTCATAGCTTCCGCTTGGACTTGCACCAAGAGTTTTTGGTTCCTAAGACCAATGGATGAACTGTTATCCTTCGGGAGCGTAAGAAAGCCGCGGATTTTAACCCCGGTTCATAAGGATTAGCAGTACTTATTGATTCTTATCCCTTCTTGGTGAGTAAGGGGGCTTTAGCCCCTATTTCTAGAATCACAATCTAGTATTTTGTTTAAATTATACTTACTAGTAGCATCATCCTCACATTAGTTCCGGTTTTGTTACAAGTAAAATAATGGGGAAGAGGTGAAGCGCCATTAATAGGTGTTCCCGGGTATGAAACGGTGCAAGTTTAATAATGTGATTTGGTGTTGGTCCACGTTGTGACATAAGAAACAAATAGAGGGAATATGCTGCTGTAATAAGCATTCCCAGCCCTGTTAGTGAAATAGTTATTGGGGTTCAGTTAAATAAGGTTGAAATAATTATTAGTTCTCCTATTAGATTAGGAAGTGGGGGGAGTGCTAGGTTGGCTAGGTTAGCAATAAATCACCATACTGCTGTAAGAGGGAAGATTATTTGAAGGCCTCGGGCAAGAATTATCGTTCGACTATGAGTCCGCTCGTAAGCTGTATTTGCGAGGCAGAATAATATTGAGGAAACTAGCCCGTGGGCAATTATTAAAATAATGGCCCCTGAAAATCCTCAAGGGGTTTGAACAAGAATACCCCCTGCCACTAGACCCATGTGGCTAACAGATGAGTATGCAATGAGTGATTTAAGGTCAGTCTGTCGAAGGCAAATAGAGCCTGTTATAATGATTCCTCATAATGCGAGGATAATGAAGGGGTATGCTAATTCCTTAGTGAGGGGGTCTAGTATAATTATTATTCGCATTATGCCGTAACCCCCTAGCTTTAGTAGTACTGCTGCTAGAACTATTGATCCTGCAACAGGGGCTTCTACGTGGGCTTTAGGTAGTCACAGATGAACTCCATATAGGGGTATTTTTACTAGGAAGGCAATTAGGCAGCCTGCTCACCAGATCTTATCACCTCAGGAGTTTAGCATTATAGGCTGGGAATATTGAATGATGAATATAGATAGAGTGCCGGTGGTTTGTTGAAGAAGAAGAAGGGCAACTAGAAGGGGTAGTGACCCTGCTAACGTATAAAAAAGGAAGTAAATTCCCGCATTTAATCGTTCGGTCTGGTTTCCTCAGCGGGTAATAATAATAAGGGTAGGGATGAGGGTGGCTTCAAACATAATATAAAATATGATAATTTCGGTAGCGCCGAATGCTAAAATCAAGAAGGTCTGTAGGGAGGCTAGAAGGGAAATATAGAGGCGTTGCCGGTTTAAGGGTTCTGAGTTAATGTGGTTTTGGCTAGCTAAAATTATTAGTGGGAGCAATCAGCATGTTAGGACAAGAAGGGGGGTTGATAAAGGGTCTGTGGCCAGGTGTGTCCCAGATGTGGCCCACCCTGTTTCTGAGGCCCATTTTAATCAAATTAGGCTAATAAGAGCAATTAAAAGGCTGTGTGCGGTTGATGTTGTTCATAGTCATTTAGGTGAGGAAAATCAGATTGTTGGGAATAATATAATTGTTGGTAGTAGTACTTTTAGCATTGTAGAAGATTTAGGTTTTGTAGACGGTCATTACCGTGAGTTCGAGCTGTAGCGACTAGAAGGGCAAGACCTGTGCTTGCTTCACAGGCAGAGAAAGCCAGTAGGAGTATGGGGGTGGTGGAAAAATTGGTTGATTCAAATTGCAGTGTTCATAGGGCCAGTGCAATAAATAAGGATAACATTATACCTTCTAGACACAAAAGGGCTGAGAGGAGGTGGGTGCGATGAAAGGCTAGTCCTATTAAACCTAAAGTAAATGCTGAGCTGAAGCTAAAATGTAGTGGTGTCATAAGGGGGCCATGGATTTAAACCACGGTCTTCTGAGCCGAAATCAGAGGTCTTACTTTGGACTAGCTCCCTATTCTGCTCATTCTAAGCCTCCTTGAGTTCATTCATAAATTAGTCCTAGGGTTAGGAGGACCAAGACTATCGTGGCTCAAAAGAATGTTCCGGCGGGGTTAAAGAGTTGGTCTCCTCAAGGCAAGGGGAGAAGAAGGGCAATTTCTAGGTCAAATAAAAGAAATAGGATTGCTACTAGGAAAAATCGTAGGGAAAAAGGCAGGCGGGCGGAGCCTAGGGGGTCAAACCCGCACTCGTAGGGTGAAAGCTTTTCTGCGTCTGGGCTCATCTGTGGGAGTCAAAAAGATACGGCTGCTAAAATAGAGGACAGGGTTATTGTAATAATAATAATAATTGTAATTAGATTCATTATCTTTCCTTGGGGTCTAACCAAGACTAAATGATTGGAAGTCATTTGTACTAATTTAATACTAGAAAGATATGAGCCTCATCAGTAGATTGAGACGTATAAGAAGAGTCAGACAACGTCTACGAAGTGTCAGTATCAGGCGGCGGCCTCAAAGCCGAAGTGGTGGTCGGAGGTAAAATGGTATTGAATTTGGCGGAGAAGGCAGACAGCGAGGAAGGTTGACCCAATAATTACATGTAGTCCGTGGAATCCTGTGGCAACGAAAAATGTAGAGCCATATACCCCATCTGCAATGGTGAAGGGGGCTTCATAGTATTCTATGGCTTGAAGAGCAGTAAAGTAGAGTCCTAGCAGGATTGTAAGGGCGAGAGATTGAATAGCTTGCTTCCGTTCTCCCTCTATGATGCTATGATGGGCCCATGTAACCGTTACTCCAGATGCCAAAAGTACGGCTGTGTTGAGAAGGGGGACTTCAAATGGGTCAAGTGTAATAATTCCGGTAGGGGGTCAGCATCCTCCTAGTTCAGGGGTTGGGGCTAGACTTGAATGGTAAAAAGCCCAGAAAAACCCAAGAAAGAAAAATACTTCTGAGGTAATAAATAAAATTATTCCATAACGGAGGCCCTTCTGGACTGGAGGTGTGTGGTGGCCTTGAAAGGTGCCCTCTCGAACAATATCACGTCATCATTGAATTATTGTAAGGATAAGTAAAATTAGTCCAAGGGTTATTAGTGTTGTTGAGTGGAAGTGAAACCAGATGGCTAGGCCGGACGTTATTAGTAAAGCGCCGATAGCTCCGGTTAGTGGTCATGGGCTTGGGTCAACCATATGATATGCATGTGCTTGGTGGGCCATTAAACGTTTTCTTGCAAATATAGGCTTAGTAGCAGAACGAATACGTAGGCTTGAATTATTGCGACTGCAACTTCTAAGAGTGTTAAAAGGAAGAGAACTGTGGCTGTTGAAATAGCTACTACTGGTATTATGGGAAGGAGGACAAAAACAGCAGTGGCAATGAGTTGAATTAAAAGGTGGCCTGCGGTTAGGTTGGCTGTAAGTCGAACTCCGAGGGCCAGCGGCCGGATAAAAAGGCTAATTGTTTCAATAATAATTAGTACGGGAATTAAGGGAATAGGGGTGCCTTCTGGTAGAAGATGGCCGAGAGCAACTGTTGGTTGATTACGTATTCCAATAAACACTGTTGCTAGTCAAAGAGGAACAGCAAGTCCCATGTTAAGTGATAGTTGAGTTGTTGGTGTAAAGGTATATGGAAGGAGGCCAAGCATGTTTGTGGTGATTAAAAATATCATGAGTGAGGTCAGTAGTAACGCTCATTTATGGCCCCCCACGTTTAACGGGAGGAGTAGCTGGTTTGTAAATCGGTTAATAAATCAGGTTTGAAGCGTAATAAGTCGGTTGTTGAGTCAACGGGTCGGAGGGGTAGGAAACATAATTCATGGTAGTGCGATTGCGATGAAAATTAATGGGATTCCTATGAAGGATGGACTTGCAAACTGGTCAAAAAAGCTTGTTATCATGGTCAGTCTCAGGGCTCAGTTTTGTGTTCTTCCGCGCCTACCGGTGTAAGTTCATTTGGTGTCACGTGGTTCAAGATTTTAGTGGGGATAACAGTAAGAAAAATTAGTCATGAAAATACTAGAATTGCGAATCAAGGGTTGGGGTTTAATTGTGGCATTTCACTAGAGGTGGTCGGCAGGCACCAAACTTTGGCTTAAAAGGCCAATGCTGTATCCAATAATTAGCTTTCTAGTGAGGCGTCTTCTAGCATAAGTGAGGATCAGTCTTCGAAATGCTTTAGTGGCACGGCTTCAACCACAATAGGCATAAAGCTATGGTTAGCTCCGCAGATTTCGGAGCACTGCCCATAAAATACACCTGGGCGAGAGGCAATAAAGGCAGTTTGGTTAAGTCGACCGGGAACGGCATCTATTTTTACGCCTAACGATGGGACGGCTCAGGAATGTAGCACATCTTCAGCAGAGACTAAGATTCGAATAGGTGACTCTATGGGGACTACTATTCGATGGTCTGCTTCTAGTAGTCGAAATTGGCCCGGTGCTAGGTCTTGGGTGGGGATCATATAAGAGTCAAAGCCTAGGTCTTGGTAATCGGTGTATTCGTAACTTCAGTATCATTGGTGGCCTATGGCTTTAATTGTTAGGTGGGGGTCATTGATTTCGTCTATAAGATATAAAATTCGGAGGGAGGGGAGGGCAATTAGGACTAGAATAACGGCTGGTAGAACGGTCCATACGATTTCAATTTCTTGGGAGTCTAAGATGTATTTGTTGGTGAGTTTAGTCGAAACTATTGCAATAATAATGTAAAGAACCAGGGTGCTAATTAAAAATACAATTATTAGGGCATGGTCATGGAAGTGAAGAAGTTCCTCTATCACGGGTGATGCTGCATCTTGGAATCCTAGTTGTGTGGGATGTGCCATTAAATTAGTAAAGATATACAAGAGTCTAACTTGCAATTTCACCTTGACAAAGTGATGTAATCTATTTTACTAATATCTCAAAAGAAAGTGACAGAGTGGTTATGTGGCTGGCTTGAAACCAGTTTATGGGGGTTCGACTCCTTCCTTTCTCGTTAGTTTGATCGAATTTGAACAAATGCAGGCTCTTCAAATGTATGGTATGGAGGAGGGCAGCCGTGGAGTCATTCTACGTTTGTAATAGTTAGTTCTACTGAGGACACTTCTCGTTTAGCGGCGAAGGCTTCTCACAGAATAAATAGGAACATAATTACTGCTACTAAGGAAATCAGAGAGCCGATCGATGATACTGTGTTTCACAGGGCGTATGCGTCTGGGTAATCAGAGTATCGTCGGGGCATTCCAGCCAAACCTAGGAAATGCTGAGGGAAGAACGTAAGATTTACACCAATGAATATTACACCGAAGTGGATTTTGGTTCAGGTGTCGTTGAGTGTGTAGCCTGAGAATAATGGAAATCAGTGGACGAATGCTGCTATAATAGCAAAGACTGCCCCTATTGATAAGACGTAGTGGAAATGTGCAACTACATAATATGTGTCGTGCAGAACAATGTCTAGTGAGGAGTTAGCTAAGACAATTCCTGTTAGTCCTCCCACCGTAAATAGAAAGATGAAGCCTAGGGCTCAAAGCATAGGTGTTTCTCATTTAATAGAGCCCCCGTGCAGTGTGGCTAGTCAGCTAAATACTTTAACACCTGTTGGGATAGCAATAATTATTGTTGCAGAAGTAAAATAGGCGCGAGTATCAACGTCCATTCCTACTGTAAACATGTGGTGTGCTCATACAATAAACCCTAGAAGGCCAATAGCCATTATGGCTCATACTATGCCCATATAGCCGAAAGGTTCTTTTTTCCCGGCATAGTAAGCTACAACATGGGAAATAATACCAAAGCCTGGTAAAATAAGAATATAGACTTCTGGATGTCCAAAGAATCAAAACAGATGTTGGTATAAAATTGGATCACCTCCCCCTGCCGGGTCAAAGAATGTGGTATTTAAGTTACGATCTGTAAGTAGCATTGTAATCCCGGCGGCCAGGACTGGTAGAGATAGTAGCAGAAGCACGGCTGTAACGAGTACAGCTCAAACAAATAGGGGTGTTTGGTATTGGGAGATAGCCGGGGGTTTTATATTAATAATTGTTGTAATAAAGTTGATTGCCCCTAGGATTGATGATACACCTGCCAGGTGTAGTGAAAAGATCGTGAGATCTACGGATGCTCCTGCGTGAGCTAAATTGCCCGCAAGAGGTGGGTAGACTGTTCAGCCCGTCCCGGCTCCGGCTTCTACCCCAGAGGAGGCTAGTAGAAGTAGAAAGGATGGAGGGAGGAGTCAGAAGCTTATATTATTTATTCGTGGGAAGGCCATATCGGGGGCCCCAATTATAAGAGGAACAAGTCAGTTTCCGAATCCGCCGATGAGGATGGGCATAACTATAAAGAAAATTATTACGAAGGCATGGGCAGTAACAATTACATTGTAGATTTGATCATCCCCTAGGAGTGAGCCGGGCTGGCTTAGCTCAGCGCGGATGAGGAGGCTTAGGGCGGTTCCAACTATTCCAGCTCAGGCACCAAATACAAGATAAAGGGTGCCAATGTCTTTGTGATTTGTAGAAAAGAATCAGCGTGTAATTGCCACAGGTAGGGTGGCCGAACGTTAGGCGGCGGGTTGTAGCTCCGTGAACAGAGGTTAAAGTCCTCTCCTTACCAAGCCCCGTGGTGAACTAGCACGTTGGATTGCAAATCCAGAGATGCAGACTAATACCCTGCCGGGGCTTTCCCCGCCTTACTAGGCTACGGCGGGGAAAGTAGATGGATGCTCGCTGGCTTGAGCGCTTAGCTGTTAACTAAGAATTTGTAGGATCGAGGCCTTCCCATCTAGAGAGGCCTTAGTTTAATAAAAACATTTGATTTGCACTCATAAAATGCAAGATAGAGTCTTGTAGGCCTTATCAGGAATTAGAAGATTTTAACTTCTGCTTAGGGCTTTGAAGGTCCTTGGTCTAATACTATCCTAAATTCCTAGGTGGTTAGAATTAGGAGGGCGGGGGTAATGGGTAGGAGGGTGAGTGCAGCTGTGGTTAATAGTGCTAACGGGAGGGAGGTCTGGGTAGTGTGAGCGCGTCAAGGGGTTGTTGAGTTGTTTAAGTTAGGTGAGATGGTAAGTGCTATTGAGTAGCAGAGGCGCAGGTAAAAGTACAGGCTGAGGAGGGCGGCGAGGGCCATGACTGTGGCGGTTGCTGGGAGACCTTGTTTTGATAATTCTTGTAAAATTAATCATTTGGGCATAAATCCTGTTAGTGGGGGGAGGCCTGCCAGGGATAGAAGAACAAGGGCGGTGGTGGCAGAAAGGATAGGGCCTTTTGATCAGGCTATAGCTAGGGTATTAATGTTCGTTGTAGCAAGTGCTTTAAATGTTAAGAATGCTGCGGATGTTATTAAGATATAGGTAAGGAGGGCGAGCAGCGTCAGGCGAGGGGCGTATTGAAGAATAATAATTATTCATCCTATGTGGGCAATTGATGAGTAAGCAAGGATTTTACGGAGCTGGGTTTGGTTGAGTCCTCCCCACCCTCCAACAAGGGTTGACAAAAGCCCTAGTGCCACAAGTAGTGTAGGGGCTGTATCTTGGGCTGTTTGTATAATTAGGGAGAATGGGGCTAGTTTTTGTCAGGTTGATAAGATTAGCCCTGTGGTTAAATCTAGTCCTTGGAGGACTTCGGGCATTCATAGGTGTATTGGTGCCAGTCCAATTTTAAGTGCCAGGGCAATAATAACTATTGTGCTGGCAAGGGGGTTTGGCATATTAGTTATACTCCATGTTCCTGTAAATCAGGCATTTGTAGTGCCTGCAAATAGAATTATTGCTGCTGCGGTAGCTTGCGTAAGAAAATATTTAGTAGAGGCCTCGACTGCTCGGGGGTGGTGATGTTGAGTTATTAGTGGAATAATAGCTAGGGTGTTAATTTCTAAGCCTATTCAGGCTAAGAACCAGTGGGAACTTGCAAAGGTTAGGGTGGTTCCTAGTCCTAGGCTGGAGATTAAAATTGATAATACATAGGGGTTCATTGATGGAGGAGGGGGTTTAACCGTCATGTTCGGGGTATGGGCCCGAAAGCTTAATTAGCTGACTTCATCCTAGAAAGTGGTGTAGAGGAAGCACCAAGAGTTTTGATCTCTTGAGCATGGGTTCAACCCCCTTCTTTCTAAGAACTGAGGGGACTGTAACCCCTATAAGCCACTCTATCAAAGTGGTCCCTAGGCATTCGGGCACGGTTCCTGATTTACAATTGGGGGGGAAGTCCCGCTGCTGCAACTGGTAGGGCAATGTGTCATAAAACGAGGGCTAGTGTAAGGGGCAAAAAATTTTTTCAGACTAAGTGTATGAGCTGGTCATATCGAAATCGTGGATATGAGGCTCGTACCCATAAAAATATGATTGAGAGAAGGGCGGCTTTAGTTATAAGGCTTATGGCTGTAAGCTCGGGGGCGCCTAGGACAAGGGGGGGGCCTATGAAAAGGACAGCTGAGAGGGTGTTTATTAATAAAATATTTGCGTATTCGGCCAGAAAGAATAGGGCGAAGGGCCCTCCTGCATATTCTACATTAAATCCCGAGACTAGTTCTGACTCTCCCTCTGTTAGGTCAAAAGGTGCCCGGTTTGTTTCAGCAATAGTGGAAATATATCATATTGCAGCTAGTGGCCACGCTGGAATTAATAGTCAGATATTCTCTTGAGTGGTGCTAAACGTCTGCAGGGTGTAGCCTCCTGAAAAGATAACAATGGAGAGGAGGATTAGTCCAAGGCTGACTTCATAGGAAATTGTTTGGGCTACGGCCCGAAGGGCCCCAATTAGTGCATATTTTGAGTTAGATGCTCAGCCTGACCCTAAAATTGAATAAACTGCAAGGCTTGATAGTGCTAAAATAAATAATATTCCCAGGTTTAAATCAACTACTGGGTAGGGGAGGGGTATGGGGGCTCATAATATTAGGGCTAAGGTGAGTGCTAGGATAGGGGCGGCCATAAATAGGAAGGGGGAAGATGTGGAGGGGCGTACGGGTTCTTTAACAAATAGTTTAACCCCGTCTGCAATAGGTTGAAGAAGCCCGTAAGGTCCCACTACATTGGGGCCTTTTCGTAGTTGCATGTATCCTAGTACCTTCCGTTCAACCAGGGTTAAAAAGGCCACTGCCAATAGAACTGGGACGATGTAGCTTAAAGGGTTAATTAGGTAAGTTATTAAGATGTTTAGCATAACTGGGGAGAGGATTTGAACCTCTGATTTAAAGGGCTTAGACCTTTTGCAATTTACCATGCTCTGCCACCCCAATAGTCCTTATTTTGGCGGTTGGGTTTTGCCCTCCCTTTACTTAGTTTATTTGTTTTCATTAATTAGGGGTGGGGCGTGCTTTAAGCATGGGCCCCTCTTTTCCGATCCTTTCGTACTAGGAAAAGTAGCTCTACAGATAGAAACTGACCTGGATTGCTCCGGTCTGAACTCAGATCACGTAGGACTTTAATCGTTGAACAAACGAACCCTTAATAGCGGCTGCACCATTAGGATGTCCTGATCCAACATCGAGGTCGTAAACCCCCTCGTCGATATGGACTCTGGGAGAGGATTGCGCTGTTATCCCTAGGGTAACTTGGTTCGTTGATCGGTTTTATGCCGGATCATTATTGGTCAGATGTTCTGCGGCTTAGAGATGACTCTCTTAGATTTAGGGTGTTGGCCCTTTCCGCTTGGAGGCTTGGTTTTCCTCCGTGGTCGCCCCAACCGAAGGTAAAATCTTAGGTTCCACTAAGTTCTGGTCTTTTATGAGGTTGTTTAACGTGGTTAAGTCTTGTACCTTAAGCTCCAAAGGGTCTTCTCGTCTTGTATAAACATATCCGCTTCTGCACGGATAGATCAATTTCACTGACTAGAAGGGGGAGACAGCTAAGCCCTCGTTTAGCCGTTCATACAGGTCTTTATTTAAAAGACAAGTGATTGCGCTACCTTTGCACGGTCAAAATACCGCGGCCGTTGAACCCGTAGTCACTGGGCAGGCTGGACCTCCTATACATGAAAAGTTGCAGGAGGCGATGTTTTTGGTAAACAGGCGAGGCTTGTGTTTGCCGAGTTCCTTCCTCTTCTTTTAGTCTTTCCCTTTATACGCACTCCAGTGTGGGGTTAACGATGTTCTGTTGTGAGGTTTTCTTGGTCTTTTTACTGTTCACATTCCCCTCTTGGGTTGGGTTCGTTAGTTTTCAGTGGGTTGTCCAGTCTGATTTACACTTGTGCTGGGAGAAGGGCGCACCTTCTTGTTACTCATTTTAGCATAATTTCTTCCATGTGTGCATGGGCTAGCTTAATAATTTTAGGGAAGTAAGATTTCTTATTGATATAATAAACTACCATCTGTTTGAGCTTTAACGCTTTCTATTTAGGTGGCTGCTTCTAGGCCTACTAAAACAGCAAGTTTTATAAATTATAATCTTTATTCTTCTGAAAAGGTTGTATCCTGTGTTAAGGGAGCTGTACCTCCTTTAACTAACTCTCGTGTTTTACTCTTAGTCATTAATAAAAGTTTATTTTGACTTGAGGGGGCGCGAGGCTGAACTTCAATCCATTTCTTAAGCAACCAGCTATCACCAAGTTCGGTAGGTCTGTCACTTCTACCCGGAGTTCTTCCCACTCTTTTGCCACAGAGACGGGTTTGCCCTAATTTACATAGGCTGTCTCGGGGTAGCTCACTTGGTTTCGGGGCTCCAAACTAAAGTACTCTTTGCTTGGTAGTGCTTGCTAAATCATGATGCAAAAGGTACAGGGGTTAGTCCTTGTTTCTTTTCGCTTAAATGGGTTGTTTCATTTCTCTTTCAGCTTTCCCTTGCGGTACTTTTTTTATTGCTCCAGGTTTAATACCTTTTCTGTCGCCCATACTAAGGTAAAAGAATGATTTAATTTAGTTCTTAAAGTGGTATTTTATAATTAATATTATTGAGTTATCTAAATGTTAGAGCTAGCTGTACAGCTCAGGGCGACCTAACTTGCATAGATGTCTTCTCGGTGTAAGTGAGATGCTTAACTTACTCAGCCACGCCCTGGGTTTTATCCAAGTACACCTTCCGGTACACTTACCATGTTACGACTTGCCTCCCCTTGTCAGTGCTCTAGCATTAGAAATATTTAATTGCATTTTGACAGGGGAGAGTGACGGGCGGTGTGTACGCGTCTCAGAGCCGGGTTCAAAAGGACACTCTCTTTCCTTTTTACTACTAAATCCTCCTTCAAGCACTATTTCATGTTGCGTATTCGTAGTGTTCTGCAGTAGAAAATGTAGCCCATTTCTTCCCACTTCGTGCGCTACACCTCGACCTGACGTTCTGGGTTGTGCCCATTTTGCTTACTCTTATTACCCTCACGGGGTAAGCTGGCGACGGCGGTATATAGGCGGGGGTGACTAGAAGTGGTGAGGTTTAACGGGGGTAATCGGTTCTAGAACAGGCTCCTCTAGGGGGGTCTGAGGCACCGTCAGGTCCTTTGGGTTTTAAGCTAATGCTCGTAGTACCCTGGCGGACATGTGTTGTATTTTAATGTCTGGGTTTAAGGCTAAGCATAGTGGGGTATCTAATCCCAGTTTGTTTCTTAGCTCTCGTGGGGTCAGGTGAATTTCATTAAAGCTACTTTCGTTTAATTGGATTTCTAGCGCCTGGAAGCGTATGACGGCCGGAGGGCTATTCAGCTTTATTAGGTTACAGCCCCTAGCCACCCTTTACGCCGCAATACTATCAACTAGGGCCTCTCGTTTAACCGCGGTGGCTGGCACGAGTTTTACCGGCCCTATTAACCCTGACTGAGTCGAGTTTTCACTCATGGCTTAATGTTTATCACTGCTGAATTCCCTTGGGGGTGTGGCTTGGCTGGGCGTCTTGGGCTAGGGATTAGTGCGCCTGATGCCCGCTCCTAATCTCCGGGCGGGGGATTGAGGGGGTACTCACGGGGGTGCGGATACTTGCATGTGTAAGTTGGGTTATAGCTGACAACGAGGTCGGGACCATGCCTTATGCATGCGGAACTTTCTAGGGCCCGTCTTAACATCTTCAGTGTTACGCTTTACATTAAGCTACGCTAGC